TTTTATTCTTAGCTTGTATCCATAATGAATCCTATGGATCATTAGAATTAGTGTATTCTTTTCTATCCCGTAGTTTTTCGTTTCGGACCATAGATCAAACTAAATATCATAACATAACTTTTGTTACCCACCCTGTATATTGATATTGCCTTTTTTCTGTTCGTATTGGACTAGAAACTTATTAAGCAGACGAAGATTTTACGAAAAGGGTTCTTCCGATTCTTAATAGAGAACAACTATTTCGTTTTTCGATGTGAATTTCACACAACAGGGGGAACTATTAAGAAGTTTTTTTCTATAATTTTTGAGTTTAGAATAGAATTTCGATTTAATAATTATACCATAAAATAATTAAATAAAATAGATAATATAGATAGAATAAATAATAAATTAAATAATCTATTAATAATATATAAATAGAATCTATATATAATATATAATATCTATATATAAGATATAATATTAAGATGTCATTTTCTAATTTTAATCCGTTTTGCTTGTTTTTGTTTTTTTTCGCTCAATTGTATTATTCTTTTATATTATATTCGTTTTTCAATACTCATATTGACAAGAGCATATCAAACAAATATAATTCGAACATGAATAAATCGATCGATTTATTCACGTTACCGTTCCGTAGGCTTTTTTATTGCGATTGAATATAGACATCCTATTTTATAAATTTTATTAGGGTTGCTAACTCAATGGTAGAGTACTCGGCTTTTAAGCGCGACTCAATTTTTTACACATTTCTATGAAGCAATTAGTTCGTCCATACCATCGGTAGAGTTTGTAAAACCACGACTGATCCAGAAAGGAATGAATGGAAAAAGCAGCATGTCGTATCAATACAATGGCGAATTAAAAAAAAAAAGATTTCATTCTTATTGGATCCGGCCAAAATTGGTGTTTGAATTCTTGGATCGAAAGAAAAAAATGCGGTTGGGTTGAATTAATAAAGGGATAGAGCTTGGCGGCTCCAATTATAGGGAAACAATAAGCAACGAGCTTTCGTTTTTAATTTGAATGATTACCCCATCTAATTGTATGTTAAAAATGGATTAGTGCTTGATGTGGGAAAAGCTTTTGTCACGAATAAATTATTTATTGATTGATTTTTGTTATGAGTCCTAACTATTAGCTATTCTCCATTATGCGATGGCGATAAATGTGTAGAAGAAAGAGTATATTGATAAAAATATTTTTTTTTCCAAAATCAAAAGAGCGATTAGGCTGATAAAATAAAGGATTTCTAACGAGCTTGTTATCTTAGAACAATTAGATGGAAAAAGCGAGGAGAGAGTCCGTTGATGGGTTTTACTTGTTTTCTAGGTATCTATTCATACTCATTTTTTTTATTCTAATTAGTTTTATTCTATAATACCTTGTTTTGACTGTATCGCACTATGTATCATTTGAGAATCAATGAATCCCTGATCCTTTGACCAAATTATTAAAATTGAATTTCAAAAATGGAGGAATATCAAGTAGATTTAGAACTAGATATACCGCACCAACAGGACTTCTTATACCCACTTATTTTTCGTGAGTATATTTATGGACTTGCTTATGATCATGATTTTAATGGATCCATTTTTGCAGAAAATGTAGATTATGACAATAAATCTAGTTTACTGATTGTAAAACGTTTAATTACTCGAATGTATCAACAGAATCATTTGATTATTTCTGCTAATGATTCTAAAAAAAATCAATTTTGGGGTTATAACAAGAATTTATATTCTCAAATAATATCAGAAGGTTTTACCATCGTCGTGGAAATTCCATTTTCCCTACAATTAAGCTTCTCCTTAGAGGGGGCAGAAATCATAAAATATTATAATAATTTGCGATCAATTCATTCCATTTTTCCGTTTTTCGAGGATAACTTGACATATTTAAATTATGTGTCAGATGTACGAATCCCCTATCCTATCCATCTGGAAATTTTGGTTCAAATCTTGCGATACTGGGTGAAAGATACCCCTTTCTTTCATTTATTAAGGTTGTTTCTTTATGAGTATTGTAATTGGGATAGTCTTATTACTCCAAAAAAATCGATTTCTACTTTTTCAAAAAGTAATCCAAGATTTTTCTTATTCCTATATCATTTTTATGTATGTGAATACGAATCTATCTTCCTTTTTCTACGTAACAAATCCTCTCATTTACGATTAAAATCTTTTAGTGTTTTTTTTGAGCGAATCTATTTCTATGCAAAAATAGAAGGTTTTGTCGAAATCTTTACTAAGGATTTTTCGTCTACCTTATCATTCTTCACAGATACTTTCATTCATTATGTTAGATATCAAGGAAAATCCATTTTGGCTTCAAAGAATGCGCCCCTTTTGATGAATAAATGGAAATACTATCTTATCCATTTATGGCAATGTCTTTTTGATGTTTGGTCTCAACCAGGAATGATCCAAATAAACAAATTCTCCGAACATTCATTTCACCTTTTGGGCTATTTTTCAAGTGTGCGGTTAAATCTTTCAGC